AGACTCAATCTGGAGACGTTTCAGCTTATATTCCTACTAATGTAATTTCCATTACGGATGGACAAATATTTTTATCCGCCGATCTATTCAACGCTGGAATACGACCCGCTATTAATGTGGGTATTTCTGTTTCTAGAGTAGGATCCGCAGCTCAAATTAAAGCCATGAAACAAGTAGCCGGCAAATCAAAATTGGAACTAGCTCAATTCGCGGAATTAGAAGCCTTTGCACAATTTGCTTCTGATCTCGATAAAGCTACTCAGAATCAATTGGCAAGAGGTCAACGATTACGCGAATTACTCAAACAATCCCAAGCAGACCCTCTTCCGGTGGAAGAACAGGTAGTTACTATTTATACCGGAGCGAATGGCTATCTTGATCCGTTAGAAGTCGGACAGGTAAAAAAATTTCTCGTTCAATTACGTACCTACTTAAAAAAGAATAAACCTCAATTCCAAGAAATTATATCTTCTACCAAAACACTCACCGAGCAAGCGGAAGCTCTTTTGAAGGAAGTTATTCCGGAACAGATCGAACAGTTTCTACTTCAGGAACAAACATAAATTCATCACTCTTATTCTTAAAGAATAATAATAGAGAAATAGTTCTGATTTGAATCATTAAAAATGGGTTTCTTGGCATAGCTATAAAAAAAAATAAAGATGTAAATAAATTGCGTCCAATAGGATTTGAACCTATACCAAAGGTTTAGAAGACCTCTGTCCTATCCATTAGACAATGGACGCTTTTCATTCCTAACTTTTCAAATTCTTTCTTTCTCTAGGATAAAATTTGATTACGATTACAAGGAAAATCCTTTAGGGAATAAAAAAAATAAGGATGCATACCAAACATAATAAGGAAAGGAATGTAGTAAGTATTGTATGTATTAAGCGGGTAGCGGGAATCGAACCCGCATCGTTAGCTTGGAAGGCTAGGGGTTATAGTCGACGTTTGTTGATTATTTTTAACGTCTCTAATTCAAAACCGAACATGAATTTTTGCTTTCATTCGGCTCCTTTATGGAAAATCGATGTATTCCCAGTCCCAGATAAAAAATGATATCCATAACATCTATGTCAGCTTTTCTGTCTGAATGCATCCAAAGCTACTCACTTTCTAGATGATCCCTCTAGACGAGGGGGATCATATAAAATCCAAATCCGTTTAGTCTAGTTACTTCGTTCCCTATTTCTACTCAACTTACAGGATCCTGAGGAAAAGAATTTGGTTTCCACCGAGCTGAAACAATACGCCGATGGTTTTAGTAAACCAAAAACATCATTTTATAGCTATGGGCTTCAATCTCCCCTTAAAAAAATTGAAGATCTAGTTACGATTGGAAATAAACTTTTGTATCTTCATCCATGGATCCTTTACTCATACTCATTCAATTGGAAGAGTTGATCCAATTCAAAAAAATTATGCTTCGCGATCCCATAATCCAATTTTGTCTTTATTAAATTTCTAATTGACTTTTGGATACAAATCGTGAGAAGTTATATTCTTCCTCAAATATGCCATTGAGAGGTAAAGGATTAAACCTTTTTAAGAAATAAAGTTTTTTTGTCGGAAACTGAAAGACCCCTTAACTATTTAAGGGGTTAATAGAACGAATCACACTTTTACCACTAAACTATACCCGCTACAATTTCATTATTGTATATGAATGGAACCTTTGTCGAATAAAGGAGATGAACCTCAAACCAAGATAGCATCAGAATTATGAAAATTATAGCGTTAACATCTATTTCACCCCGCTAGAAACTTAAATTAAAGAAGAAAAAAAAAGGCAAGGCGAAGAACAAAAAAAGACTTATTTAATAATAAATATTAAATTATAAATAAATATAAAATATATGTGTTTAATATTTGAGTTTATTGTTTATTTAATATATGTATAATGTATGATATGTGTCTGTATATGTTTTTTTACAGTTAAAGTAAATAAATTTAGTAAAATAATAACAAATCTTAATTCTTAAATAATAAGAATTAAGATTTGAAATAATAAGAATTAAGATTTGACACTTCCATCATAGAATGAGAATAGAAATTGCCCGACCAGTACTTAAGCGGGCCAGGGTTTTTTCGTACAAAATAAAAAAGTAAGGTAGTCTTTCTATTGGTGATATCTGTTTTAAATCATTATATAAATTGAATTGCTGATCTGATCAAAATTTTTTATATCGTATAATATCATCATAATATTTATATATATATATTGAATTGATTGTTTTTTATATTTTTCTATTATAATAAGAAGCTATTTTACCTGTTATATCACATAAAAAATTTTCAATTTTGAGTTGGGAGAGATGGCTGAGTGGACTAAAGCGGCGGATTGCTAATCCGTTGTACGATTTTTATTTATACCGAGGGTTCGAATCCCTCTCTCTCCGCTATCCCTCATCACTGGATCCCTTGATTAAAATAGTTAATGGAATAAAGAATTCCTAAAAAAAGCAAAGCTAAAAATGTCTTATGTTTATTCTTCACGTCCAGGATTGCGTCCTGGATCATTAGATAAGAATCCGAAGATGAAGAGAGAAACAAAGAATATCACTACTGTATAAACAAAGAGTTTGAGAGTAAGCATTACAAAATCTCCAAGATCATTTTTTTAGGGGAATAGATTACCCATTTTTTTCGTACCGCATATGCTATAATGAAGTGTGTGTGTGTTTTTTTCAAAAAATCATGAATTTAGGAGAATATTGAAGATTTCATCGAAAACTTACAGCAGCTTGCCAAACAAAGGCTAAGAGAAAAAAGAATAGAGGTATGATAGGCATAATGTCTATGAGTGGATTGAAAAAAGCATAAGCCTCGGGCAATTTGGCGAAGAAAAAACTACTCGAACTCAAATAAGGGATAGAATTAAGACAGATACAGATTAAACTAAAGATATTAAGCATAACAAAAATTTCGTTCTTGTAGATTAGATAATTTAATTTTGATTGAGTCATTTTTATAATATAAGGTAAAAATAAAAAAGGCAGGCCAAAAAATCCTTCTTTTTCTTTGAACTATCCCAAATCAAAAACCCCTTTCAATTCTCAAACGAGAATACAAAGAATTATACTTTCATACAATATCTTAATAGAATTCAATGTAATGATCAATGAATTTTTTGATTCTATATGTATAGAAACCTAGCAACAATATATTACATACTAGAATTGACGAATAACCAATACTAATATAATATTAGTATTTATTAGTGTTGAATAGAAATTAAAATGGGGCGTGGCCAAGCGGTAAGGCAACGGGTTTTGGTCCCGTTACTCGGAGGTTCGAATCCTTCCGTCCCAGACCCTTTCTGCTATAAAGGGCAGATTGGATCACATTGTTTCCAACATTAAACAGAAAATTGTTAAAGAGAACAATCTTTACGTTCTGAATTCTAAGAATGATTCTTAAGAATTTTTTTTGGTTTCTTACAAACAGAATCAAGTGTCAAATGCAGTTGGAAATAAAGATCTTTAATTTTTTAACTTAATTTTTATGATATAAATCTTTGCTTTGGTATTCGAAGAAGTGCAATAAATCTATATATTATCGATAAACTTTCCAACCTTCGTGGGTCATTGGAATAGTTTATTTGATTAAAAATAGATTTTATTCTGGAATTGGGAATTCATTAGAGCCCCTTTCTTTGAGGTTTTTAATTTATTTGTTCAAGAAAAAAAAGGATCCTTCATGATTGATCGTCCCGAACAATCTGTTGAAAATTTCAATAAATCTTAAGCAAACTAAACTCATTTATTCTTTTTTTGTTATGTATTGTATTTCATTCTTATGTATTGTATTTCATTCTATTAATATGATATGGGGTTAAAAAAGGGATCCTTCCTGAGTAAGACTTTTCCGGAAAGTAAGGAAAGGAAAATATTATTATATCTATAAATAGTCTCTATAATATTAAATTATAGAGACTATTTATAGATATAATATAAAATCAAAACTATACGGCCGGCCATATCATAATATATAATAATATATACATATATCAGTTGATCCAATGACTATTCATGATTTCATATTGAATCAATTCCATATCAGTTTGAAATTAAATAAGAGAAATGTTATGGTAAAACTTCGTTTGAAACGATGTGGTAGAAAGCAACGTGCGACTTGAAGGACATGATTGACTGTGGATTCTTACATCCGCCATTTTCTATAAGAATGAAGATGCTCTTGGCTCGACATAGTTTGTTCTTTTTACTAGGAACCTAATTTGTGTTGGGTTCTAATCTAAATAAAAAGTACATGATGAAGCTCGAGCAGAAAGGATTGAGATTCATTTATCGGGGGGAAGAATCTAGGGTTAGTGACAATAAAAATCAATAAGTTGAACCAACTTTGTAAATATATCCTCTCTAATATAAATTTTTAATATAAATGGATAAATTATATAAATTTAAAAGGGTTAAAATTCAAACAAGTTTGAAATAAAAAATAAAATAAGTAATATTTGTCGGAATTCATAAAACTATTTCGATCAAAAGTGTATCACAAGGGAATCAATCTCTCTTATTTTTTTCTATAGAAAAAAATAAACAAACAAAGGGTATGTTGCTGCCCTTTTGAAAGGAGTAAGGATCACCGAAGTAATGTCTAAACCCAATGATTTCACAAAACAAAGATAAAGGATTCCGGAACAAGGAAACACTATTTTCAATTGTCTCAACAATTGGATCAAAATGCGGAATAAAAATTGATTCGAGACAAACAAAAGAGGTTAGAGACGGCTCAATAAATATCTAAGGATTTCCTCAGAATTACCCAACTTGAGTTATGAGTACGAATGAGATCTTTTTAACTTTCGTAAGGAAAGAGGAAGAAAAAACCACTTTGTCTAATTCATTATTTCTTCAGTATTTTATGGATATATTTGCCGTTATATACAGAAATTAGAATCATTTTTTCTCGAGCCGTATGAGGATAAAGCCTCCTATACGTTTCTAGGGGGGGCATTATTTATCTACATCTATCCCGATGAGCCATCTATCGAATCGTTGCAATTGATGTTCGATCCCGAAGAGAAGGAAGAGATCTTCGGAAGGTAGGTTTTTACGATCCGATAAAGAATCAAACCTATTCAAATGTTCCCGCTATTCTATATTTCCTTGAAAATGGCGCTCAACCCACAATAACTGTTCATGATATTTTAAGGAAGACAGAATTATTTAAAGAAGGAATATTGGGTTAACTGTTAATTTAATTAAATTAAAAAAAATTGAATAAAAAAGAGAGGGTACTAGCATCTATACTTTGTATAATTATTTCTCCATAATTTGTTTGCTCTTTTTTTGCTCACTCATTATTTTATTATTTATTTTTTATTGTGGGAATTTAATTTACCGACAAAGACAGGGTGAATTTCGGTTATTGTACCTCTTTTGATTGAATCAACTCGATATTTTTCTCTACCCTGCCTTTATTTATTTTTGCATTCAAATTTATTTTTTTACTTATATTGTGCCAATCCAACACAAGGCCTTAATTTGATTTATTTAGAATTTTTTTCTCAGCATTCTATATCATATTGACAATGGTGTACCGAACAAATATAATTTGATCGTAGATAAATAAAATGGATCTGTTTATTCCTGCCTCATATTTCTTTTTTTTTTCCTTCGCTTTAGCCTTAGTCACCTTAGTCATAAGGATGTGTTTACTGAATTTACTGGTATACAAGACGTAAAAAAAAAAAAAAAATGGAATGGATCAAGAGAAAAATAGGTATAAGTTTTTATTATAGATATTAGATATATCTATAATGAGAATTTATTTGAGAATTTATTATTTTTTAATCCAATCCCACCTATTTTAGTGGATTGGTGTTTATAATTGATTAAAAAAATCTTTCTTTTAAATTTAATTTGTTGCTAGTTCAATCTTTTTATTTTGGCGGGATGGGATCAAAAAATTTTTTTTTATCGTATCTACAATCCGGGTTGCTAACTCAACGGTAGAGTACTCGGCTTTTAAGTGCGACTATGATCTTTTACACATTTGGATGAAGCAACGAATTCGTCCAGACTATTGGTAGAGTCTATATAAGACCACGACTGATCTTAAAAGGTAATGAAGGAAAAAACAGCATGTCGTAATAATTTTTTTATTAAAATTAAAATAGAACTTTTAATTTATCCTTAACTTAACTGTATATATATATTATTAATTGTTTTCATTTTTGGAAGGAGACAAAAGAAATTTACAGTTGGGTCTAGTGAATAAATGGATATCGTCTTTTAGCCCTAATTTTGGTAAAACAAAAGCAACGAGCTTATATTCTTAAAATTGGAATAATTACCCGATCTAATTTGGATGTTAAAAATAGATTAGTACCAGTGCAGAAAAAGGTTTTTATGCGAGTAAATCATTGATTATTTTTTATTTTTTTATGAAAAAAAAATCCTAACTATTCTCTTGGAGACGGATGTGTAGAAGAAACAGTATACTGATAAAGTAAAGAGAATATAATTTTTTCCAAAATCAAAAGAGCGATCGGGTTGCAAAAATAAAGGATTTTTTACCCTCTTTTAACAAAGGATAAAACCTATAGAAAAGGAGAGGAAAAGGATCCTGTTGATTGGATTCTAGGTCTCCGGGGTCTATCTTTATTTCTTAAATATATATACTGTAATTATATACCCTGTTCGGACCATATTGCACTATGTATCATTTGATAATCCAAGAAATGCCTCCTGTCTTGTGTCTCTGTTTCAAGTAGAAAAATGTAAATGGAAGAATTACAAGAGTATTTAAAAAAAGATAGATCTCCGCAACAACACTTCCTATATCCGCTTCTCTTGCAGGAGTATATTTACACACTTGCTCATGATGATAGTTTAAATGGTTCGATTTTTTACGAACCTATCGAATTTATTGGTTATGACAATAAATTTAGTTTAGTACTTGTAAAACGTTTAATTATTCGAATGTATCAACAGAATTTTTTGATTTATTTGGTTAATGATTCTAATCAAAATAGATTCGGTGGACACTCCAATTATTTTTATTCTCATTTTTTTTATTCTCAAATGGTATCAAAGGGTTTTTCAGTCATTGTGGAAATTCCATTCTCGCTACGATTAGTATCTTCCTCCGAAGAAAAAGAAATACCAAAATCTCAGAATTTAGGATCTATTCATTCAATATTTCCTTTTTTAGAGGACAAATTATCTCATTTAAATAATGTTTCAGATATACTAATACCCCATCCTATCCATTTTGAAATTTTGGTTCAAATCCTTCAATGCTGGATTCAAGATGTTCCCTCTTTACATTTATTGCGATTCTTTCTACATAAATATCAGAATCTGAATAAAACTATTCAGAGTAATAAAACTATTTATGTTTTTTCAAAAGAAAATAAAAGACTATTTTGGTTCTTGTACAATTCTTATGTATCTGAATGCGAATTTTTATTAGTTTTTTTTCATAAACAATCCTGTTATTTACGATCAACATCTTCTGGAGCCTTTCTTG